ATTTGAATTCCTTTTAGGTACATCCTGTTGGATAATTTACAGAATCTCCATTACTAATCCTTTGCGTATCTTGGTCTTCCTAACCATCCACTCATTTTTGTTAACCTTCCATTATGGTAATACATCTATGTTAATAGATAGTAAAAACTCCATACAGTTGATCTTTTGAACCCGTTTCAAGCCATGATGCCTAATCAACCAATCTTGGGGTAAACAGTCTCGACTGCTGTACTTATATTTACTTTCATTTCATTCTTGTACATAGGAAATGAGATTCAATCCCTTTAACTGCAAATTCAAATTAAAAAGCCGTTTTATTTCACTCATATAACTATCTGGTTTAGTTCATCAACCCGAATTCTGAATAAAAAAATAAAATATATATATTCAACTCATTTAACTTTCTTACTAGAAAGAAAAGAAATAGGGAAAATTTTATGTCTCACCGAATCACACGTAGAGATATTGATAATACACATAGAGTTAATGGTATTTCATAACTAATTGATTGAGCAGCAGCTCTTAAACCACCTAAAAAGGAATATTTATTATTTGATCCATATCCCGACATAAGAAGTCCAACGGGAGCAAGACTTGAAACAGCGATCCATAAAAAAACACCAATACTAAGATCGGCTAGAATAAGGCGATAACCAAAAGGAATTACTGAATAACTTAGTAAAATGGATATGACTGCTATGGATGGTCCGATACTGAATAAACGAGTATCCCCTCTAGATGGAAAAAGATTCTCTTTGAAAAGTAGTTTGACCCCATCTGCTAGAGCTTGAAGAATTCCCAAGGGGCCGGCGTATTCAGGTCCAATACGTTGTTGTATCCCTGCAGATATTTCTCTTTCTAACCAAACAATTACTAGTACACCTAGTGTGATTCCTAATACAAGAGTCAAAATAGGGACAAGCACCCATATGATCCCATAGACTTCTTTTAAGAATTCCAATCTGGAAAACGAATGGATGGCTTGTAGTTCTGTTGTATTATCAATTATCATTTCAACGATCAACTTCTCCCATAATGATATCTATACTACCTAGTATCGTCATAATATCAGCCAATTTCATTCTTTTAACTAACTGAGGCAGAATTTGCAAGTTGATAAAACCCGGTGGGCGAATTTTCCATCTCCAAGGAAAAACACTCTGATCTCCTATCAGAAAAATTCCCAATTCTCCTTTTGGTGCTTCGACTCTTACATAAAGTTCTTGTTTGGACAATTCAAAAGTTGGAGAAGGTTTTTTACTAATAAATCGATATTCAAAATCATTCCATTCAGTATCTTTTACTCTATCAAAGCGTCGGATTTCTAAATTCTCAAAGGGCCCCCCTGGAATTCCTTCCAGAGCCTGTTGGATAATTTTTATAGATTCTGTCATTTCACTGATTCGTACTAAATAACGAGCTAATGAATCCCCTTCTTTTTGCCATTGAACCTCCCAATCAAATTCGTCGTAACACTCATAATGATCAACTTTACGAAGGTCCCATTGTATTCCGGAAGCTCGTAGCATTGGTCCTGATAAACCCCAATTTAGTGCTTCTTCTCCTCCAATAATGCCTATGCCCTCAACTCGTTCTAAAAAAATAGGATTCCGTGTAATAAGCTTTTGATATTCAGTAACCCCTGTTAAAAAATAATCGCAAAAATCCAAACATTTATCTATCCATCCATGAGGTAGATCAGCAGCTATTCCTCCGATACGAAAATAATTATGCATCATTCGCATACCGGTGGCAGCTTCGAATAGGTCATATATCAATTCTCGTTCTCGAAAAATATAGAAGAAAGGGGTCTGTGCCCCAATATCTGCCATAAAAGGACCAAGCCATAACAAATGAGAAGCTATACGACTCAACTCCAACATAATGGCTCTGATATAGCTAGCCCTTTTAGGTACTTGAATATTGCCTAGTTGTTCGGGTCCATTTACGGTTATTGCTTCTGTGAACATAGTAGCTAAATAATCCCAACGTGTTACATAAGGCAAATATTGTATAATTGTTCGGTTTTCCGCAATTTTCTCCATTCCTCTGTGTAAATAACCCAATATTGGTTCACAGTCAATAACATCTTCACCATCGAGAGTAACGATAAGTCGAAGAACACCATGCATTGATGGGTGGTGAGGACCCATATTGACTATCATGAGGTCTTTTCTTGTAGTTGGTGCAATCATAAGTTTTTTACCGAGTCATTCTTCCATGAATTGCTGAAAGTAAAAAGAAGTTCATCAAAATTGAAACGCATAAGTTCAAATGATATCACTCTTTAAATTAACGAGTTTTTGTCTCTCTAATATCCAACCGATCAATTAATTCTTTATAACGTACTCTATTTTTTTTTGACAAATAAGCCAGTAATCGTTGACGTTTTCCCAAAATTTTTCGCAAACCTCTCTGAGATGAATAGTCTTTTTTGTGCAATTCCAAATGTGAAGTAAGTCTCCTTATCTTAGTGGTGAAACTGAATACTTGAAATTCAACAGACCCTCTGTTTTCTTCATTTTCTTTTTGAGAAATAACCGAAATGAATGAATTTCTTACCATAAAAAAAAGCCTCCTCTCCCTTTTTACAGATATGGATTTTACCGATCAGTAATAATAATGTCATTCATTTTAATGTGGTATATACAATAATATAATTCAAATTTCTTTATGAACTCCTAATTTTATCAATTCAAATGAATCAATCCAATTGAAAATTAGATTGAGATGGGGAGAGAAAAGAATTGGCACATTTTCGTATTCACAAAAGCGAAGAATTTAGACCTAAAATGAAGAGGGTTCTGTTGATTCATTTCTAGATCGAATTGATACATTATTCATTTAGTATTATTTAGAATGAAATATAAGACAGGACGTGTGATGTGTGTATTTCTTTGCTTTCATATATCCTATATAGTATAGTAGAGGATATATAGGAAAAATGTACTATCAACGAATTTTCAATCGTGGATACAAATGTATCCTTAACATACTGAAACGACTGCCATTATTGGTATCAAACCAATAGCGATTCATACAAGCTAAATCTTCTAATCGATAATTAGGCCAAAGAAAGAACTTCAATTTCATTAATTGATTTGTCTCTCTATCAAGGTGATTACTGTCACCTAGAACTTGGCTGCTATTCTTTTCGTTGCAAAATACAGGATTTCTATCTACATCATTCCTATTCTTTGAATTGAAACAAATTAGAATTCTTAATTTTTTACGACGCCTAAATGAGAAAATATTTTCAGGAACAAGCAAATCCAAATGATTTTTGTCTCTATTTCTTGTTATTCTTTCATGTGGTGGAATAGATTCATCCAAATTATTCTTAGCAACATATCTTTGCTCTCGGTATCTTTGATTAGTTTGGTGCTTACTCTTATGAACCAACAAAATACCGATGGTTTGATACATAATAAACTGTCCGTCGTTTTTTACAGACAGACGAATGGGTTCGATAATCAATATTCCCCTTTTCATCAATTCTGGAAGAGTTAAATTCTTCTGAATCAGCATTATATCCAAACTCATTTCTCCCCTTTGAATCGAGGATATAGAAATTTTTCTTGGATCTATTAGTCTAAGCAGGAAACAATATACCTTAATATTATTGATCATTCTTTGATTCAAAGTATCGTCCCATCTCAATTGAAAAAGCAAATAACGTTTCAGGAACAAATCGAGTTCTGCTTCCGTGTTACTTTTGTATTGTTTTTTCTTTTTACCTTTTTTCATGTCCGATCTCGCATAATCCTCTTCAATATCTTTTTGTTGATTTGAAAGAACGGATCCAAGATCCCCTTGGCTTGTGGTTTTTTTTTCTTCTTGATTTCGATTCTTTATTTTTTTATTCGATGGTATCAAAAAACTTCCCTTTTGATTTTCATTAATCTTTTGATTTTCATTACTATTTTCATTTCTATTCAAATTTAAAAGAAGTAATTTGCTTGGTATAAACCAAGATTTCGTTTTATATGTATTATAAAGTAACAAAAATTCTGGGAAGAACCAAAGTTCCAGATTCAATATGGGACGCTTTAGTATTTTTTCATTCATCCCCATCCAATCAAAAAAGACTTTTGGGGAGTTTGGTAAATTCATTTCTGGAATCATAAGATAAAAAATATTTTTTTTATCAATTATTTGATAATTATTAGTAACAATCTGAGTATTTTGATTACTATTGGCATCGATCGTGATCCAGGCCTCAATATCGACTTTTTGTCTAAGATCCAAATTTATACTTTTCCAATCCAAATATTTCCTATCGGGGGTTTTTTCCATATATAGAATATCGCCCTTTCCTAGATAATTATTGATAGGGATACTCCTCAGCATATCAAAAAAAGTGTCTTTATATGTGTTGTAATTATAAAAAATCTCTTGATTCTTATTTCCTTCAAACGGCGATCTATAAATAAATGAGTCCTTTTTATTTTCAGAATTAATAGATTTATATGATAAAAGATAATATTTATAGTATTTTTGAAAATTATCTTTTTGATTCAATAATGAATAGACTTCCAAAATATTTTCTTTTTTGGAATCAATTAATTGGTCTTTTTCATATAAATTCCATTTGCTGAAATTTTTCCTTTTAACCATACGACGTTGATAAACTCTATTCCGCCATTCTTTTGGTATTAATCTAGACCATCTGATCTGAGATAAATCGTATTGATAATGCCCTCTTAACCAGTTTTTCCATTGATTCATTTCAGAACTCGGAAGTCTGTTATCCCTTAATTTAGAATGAACTATTCCTTGTGTTTCAAAAGAATCCTTTATTTCAGGCTTAAGAAAAAAAGGGATTCCTTGATATTGAAGAAATGATTTTAATTTATACAAGTTAATAACTTGGGTTTGTGATAATTTGTAAAATACATATGCTTGTGATAAGTACGATAAGTCATAAAAAATATGTGAATTTGTCTTACTATTACTAATATTATAAAGTGACTTTTTTATAGTCGAAATAAACTCAATTG